TCTTGTTCTATCTCAGAATATCCATTTGTTCGATACTCATCTGCTTTGATTTCCACTTTCCGTAATCTAACCCGAGCTCTTTCGAGCTGTTCAATGGCTCCTCTACGTAATTCTTCTGAATTTCGAATAGTACTCAAGATCCTCTGTTTTCGCTTATCTAATAAATCATTTAATGAAAGTAGATTATCTTTCCATTCATTTAACAACTATCATATCTCTTCCCGAACCAAACATGAATCTTTCGATTCATTTGGCTCTCACGCTCAATTGTTTCTTTTCTTTGATTGATGGGCATTCCCATATTTTTGAGCCTATCCTCTCTTTTCTGCTCGTTCGTATTCAAAGATATTAAAACTGATCTAACATCAGAATCTCTAGGAGGACTCTTTAGACCAGACAAAAAATAAAAAATTGTTAGCAAAGTTGTTTCTTTATTTGTTCTTTATTCATAACTCCTTTCCAAAAACAAAAATAAAAAAAAAAAAGAAAAAGATTATAAATTATAAAGAAGAAAGAATAGAATTCTTTCTTCTTTATATGCTATGATAAATTAGATCAAGATTCTAATAGAATAGAATTATGAACTTAATTCTCATTATTTTTAGAATGATATTTATATTTTTTTCATCCAAAAGATTATCTTTTTTATACAAATTTTTTATACAAATACAATACATAGGTCGTCGATTCGGCAGTGGACAAAAAAGGGGGATCCATCTTTCCAGTTAATGGTTCAAAGAATTTTATCCATATGAGTGTTCTATATCGGATAAATTCCCAATCCTTCCTTTTTTCTTTTTATCGTTTTTAAACCTTTTTGGTACTAACGTAGCGGTAGAAAGAGTACCATGTTATGCTGTGCCTGGACTTCAAACAATTTATCTTTAACCATGTAAAAGACCTCAACATTATTGGTTGATAGAGAAGAGAATCAAAGTTCATTTACCAATTAGTTACGAAATGCTATGGTTCTTACATATGATTTCTGAATGAAATCCAATTCCGAAGTAATTCGTCGAGATTGTGCACCCTTTGTTCCTATTTCTGCTAGAAAAAATAATATCAAGAAAGTGCAGCCGGTGAAATCCAACCTATTCTTGAAATACACAACTCGCACACACTCCCTTTCCAAAAAAAATCAATACACCCAGCACTACGCTTAGATTTATTGGATTTATTGCTAAAATATCGGTATTAAACTCGAAACTCCCAGCGGATGGCCAGTGCCCCACGGAAACAAAAGAATCGGTTATATTTTTCATATGCTCTCCCTTTATAGATAGGACTAACAAAGAACAGAGTTCTTTTTGTATTACTCCGCTTATTATTCTTAATCTTAATGGAATTTGATAATTCTCAAATTTATTAGTTATGGTTATGTTTTTGTTCTTCTTTTTTTTTTTTTACATTTTTATTCTACTTACACATTAAACAAAAGGATTTGCAAATAAAAGAGCTAATGCCACGACCAGTCCATAAATGGTTAAAGCTTCCATAAAAGCCAGACTAAGCAATAAAGTACCTCGTATTTTACCCTCTGCTTCTGGTTGTCTCGCAATACCTTCTACGGCTTGGCCCGCAGCAGTTCCTTGACCAACCCCAGGTCCGATAGAAGCAAGCCCTACAGCCAATCCAGCAGCAATAACGGAAGCAGCAGAAATCAGTGGATTCATGGTAAGTTCCTCGCACCAAAAAAAGAAATGATTAATGATACAACCAACCAATGAATTAGTACTTAATCTACTTCTTTTTCTACTTCTCAGGTCGAAGTAACTAAAAGCTCCAAATGGAATTCAGATTCGAGATATCGTTTTTCCTTTCTACCTTATGACCTTGACCTTATGTAAATATATATGTATATAGTTTTAGTAATTGCATTTCCTTGTTTATAAACTATTCTATTATTTCTCTTTTATTCAATTCACAATCACAGACAAAATAGAAAAAGGACTGATATGGGAATCCAGATAAATGCAGTGGACTAGAAAAAAAGAGATAGGGGTCATTACTATCTAACTAGTAAATAGCATATACTTTTATTCTTCCATAACGTAAATCACCTGCACTTTTTATTCTATTAAATCGTATTCTGGAACCATTCTTCGAAACATACACAAAGATTGATACTCATAAACATTACATATATTACATATATGTAGTAGGATCCCCAACCCTTCTTTCTTTCTTGATATATACATACATGTAGCTAGTTGCATTTTATTCTACAACTCAGTGTATTATATGGAACCCCCCGCATTGCTTGATTTGGGATAAGCTTCAAAAAAGACTAGACTATTTCAAAAGTTAGTCAATGATGACCCTCCATGGATTCACCTATATAAGCCGCAGCCAAAGTTGCAAAAATAAGGGCTTGAATACCGCTTGTAAATAATCCAAGAAACATGACAGGTATAGGAACTACTGAAGGCACTAAAGAAACAAGAACAACAACCACTAATTCATCAGCCAATATATTCCCAAAAAGTCGAAAACTCAGAGATAAAGGTTTGGTGAAATCTTCTAGAATATTAATTGGTAAAAGTATTGGAGTTGGTTGAATGTATTTCCCGAAATATCCCAATCCTTTTTTACTAAGACCCGCATAGAAATATGCCACTGACGTGGGTAAAGCTAAAGCAACAGTAGTATTTATATCATTTGTGGGCGCAGCTAACTCTCCATGAGGTAACTTTATGATTTTCCAAGGTAAAAGAGCGCCTGACCAGTTAGAAACAAAAATAAATAGGAACATCGTTCCTATAAAAGGAACCCAAGGACCATACTCCTCTCCAATCTGAGTTTTGCTCAAGTCTTGAATAAATTCAAGGACATATTCGAAGAAATTCTGACCGTCGGTCGGAATGGTTTGTGGATTCCGAACAGCTATGATGACTGAACCTAATAAGATAGCAATTACAACCCAAGAAGTGATAAGTACTTGGGCATGAATTTGTAAACCTCCTATTTGCCAATATAAATGTTGGCCTACTTCTACACCTGATATATCATATAACCCTTTGAGTGTTTTAATGGAACATGGTATAACATTCATATTGTCCTCTAACAGAAATTGAACTTCAAAAAAGTAATTATTTTGATTCAACCATTTCTTTTTCAATTCATCTATGTTCATTCATGAATTTAAGTTTTCTGAATCGTATATTTCGGATACTGAGAGAAATCACATAAAAAAAAAAAAAGACCAATTATTTTATCTTTTCAATATCATTTGATAGTCAAAACATAGTTCAAACTCCAAAAGATGCAAACCAAAATAGTAACAATCAAAGAGAGTTCACCAAAAACAAACTAATCTTCTTCTTTATTCTTCTTAATGATAAGAGTAATGATAAGATAATCACCCATTTTTTATATAACAGGAACGGCCCTCACAAATTGCAGATACTAATTTGGTAAGAATCAATCGAATCGAAGCTATAGCATCATCGTTGGCCGGAATAGAAATATCTGCAAGATCTGGGTCACAATTTGTATCAATTAAACAAATCGTCGGAATACCCAAAATGGAACATTCTCGAAGAACCATATATTCTTCTTGCTGATCAACGATAATTACAATATCGGGCAATCCCGTCATATATTTGATCCCACCCAGATATGTTTGCAAGGTAGATAACTTTCTCTTCAACATTGCTGCATCTCCTTTGGGGAGACGATTGAATTTCCCCATCTTTTGTTCTGTTATTAAGTCCCTGAACTTCTGAAGTCTTGTTTCTGTAGTATACCAATTCGTTAACATACCACCAAGCCATTTTTTATTAACATAATGACATCGAGCCCTTATTGCTGCTGATGCTACTAAATCCGCTGCTTTCTTTTTGGTACCAACGATTAAGAATTTTTTTCCCCTACTTGCTGCATCAAAAACTAAATCGCAAGCTTCTGATAAAAAACGAGCAGTTATAGTAAGATTTGTAATATGAATACCCTTACGCTTTGCAGAGATGTAAGGAGCCATTCTAGGATTCCATTTATTAGTACCATGACCAAAATGAACTCCTGCTTCCATCATTTCTTCCAAATTGATGTTCCAATATCGTCTTCCCATTTTCCCACACTTTCTCTTTTTCTTTTTTTTTTTCAAAGAGATTCAGTACCCTATGAAATAAATAATTGTTCCGACGGAACCTTCTACCAGGATTGACCATTGATCTACGACCCAAACCATGAATTTCATTCTTTATTTTTTATTTCATTGATTACGAAATCCATAATTGGACCGGAGAGTTAAAGTAAAAAGGATGAACCTCTTGTTAAGAATTAGTAAATTACATTACGTAAATGATTGGTCTGCTATCTCATGGAAAATGTTTGGGGCACAAGAACAAAATAATTCTCTATGGTATAACAAAATATCTCTCATTTCCAACTCGAATAGATCCTTCCTTTTAATTTTCAAATGAATGTTTTTGTCTTGCTTTGAACGATGTAATAATTTATTAAATCCGGTACCAACCGGTATAATCCCCCCCAGAACAACGTTCTCTTTCAGGCCTTTCAACCAATCAATACGACCTCGTAGAGCAGCTTTTGCTAAAACTCGAGCAGTTTCTTGAAAACTCGCTTCGGATATAAAACTTTGAGTATTCAGAGATGACTTCGTTATTCCCAATAAGATTGCCCGATAACAGATCGCTTCGTCCAAAACGCGCCCTGCTCGCTCTGCTCGCAACAATCCAATAAATTCCCCAGGTAAAAAAACATTAGACATTCCATCTTCCGAAACTAAAACTCTTGATGTTACTTGACGTACAATAATCTCTATATGTCTATTATGGATCTGTACCCCCTGGGATCGATAAACCTTTTGGATCTTTTTAACCAAAGAGATACGACTTTGGGCTATGGCTAGTTCAGCTCCAATCAAGAATCCCCAAGGGATCCCAAGAATCCTTCGGATACGTTCGTCCCAACCTTCAACTCTTCTTTCGAGGTTCATCGATATTGAATCAATTGAACGAACTTCTAATATTTGTTCCACTTTTGGAAGACCTTGCGTTATGTCACCAGATCTCGATTTTTCATATATAAATGTAATTAATGTGTCTCCTTCAGAAAAGATTTCTCCATAATGGCCATGGACAGTTGCTCCTGGAGTGACCAAATAGGGCTTAGATGATCTTATAACTAAAGAGTCAACATGAACAATGAAAATTTGACCAGATTTTTTTATGCGTGATCCATATTTCAATAGACATACATTTTCACAAAGGAATTGTCCAAGGCTAATTATTGTCCATGCCTCTTCACAAGAATCGTGATGGAGAAAACACCAATTCAAATGGAATGAATTCCAAATGATTTTACTGCATGGATCGGGATTATAAATCCTACTATTTTCATCTAGGAAACAGTATTGAAATGGAAGTACTTGAAGCACTTGGAAAGTCTGTTGAAAATTTTCAAGTAAAAAATATTTCTTTAAAAAGACTTGATTATAAGTTCTTAAATAGTAAGATGAACGAAGATTTACTATTTTAGGCACAATAGTACCTAAAGGACCCAACAAATCCCTAATTGGAGTCATGGGATCCGATCCTTTTGTCGCATTATTATATCTCGAAGTATTGAAGGGACCAATTCGAGAGCAATTGGATGATGACAAAATTATGAAAGATTGGCATTCCTTATTTCGATTCAACAACGTACCAAGAGTTCCCTTATGTTGGGGAAATGATTGAATCTTTGCCTTGGAATCAAAAGGATTTCTATAGATACGATCTAATTCATTATTGGAAATCAATCCTGAACCTGGCGTATCATACCTTTTTTCGGTATACGAAATAGTGGACTTTACTAACTCAATTCGGATGAAATCACGAAGTAGATCATTTGCCCTTATTTCAACAAAAGAAGCATGAACCTCTTCTTCTATAGAACTCTTTTTTTCTTGGTCCCAAGTCAATACTAAGCAAGCCCGAACTAATTGAATACTTGTGTGAGAAATTCCTCGAATTGACTTGCCATTTCCATAAAGTATATAATTGACAATTCGAAGTTGGACATTATCCTTTTCCTGCAAGAGATCCTGAAAGAAAAGTGTTGCTAAATTTATTCCATCAGCTATTTCATATGCGACTACGGGACGAACCAAAACAAAAGACTTTTTTTTGGTAAGTGTAATGCGTTGGACATAGATCCAATTTTTCAATCTTTTTGATCCTTTAGAATCTTTTTTTCCCATTCCTGGTGGTATCAAAATGTCACTGTGCCTAGATATTTTATCCGCCTCTCCAGAAAAATGAATATCTCCAGAAAAGATTTTCAGTTCCATACTTTTCTTTTTTTTCTCCACTCGGACTAATCCGCCTACTCGACTTCTTGTATTTATATTTAAAGCAAGTCGTGTATCTACTCCAATGATACTATTGTTCCGGACCATTATGGACGAAGATCCGGGTAAGATATGCACTTCCTCGGGAATGAAAAAAAATTGATCTACTTTCGTTTGCATTTGGTATTTCGAACTAAATTCTTTTGTTCCTCGATACTCAATCAAATTCTCTTTTTTTACAATCGAATCTACTTCGTAAATCCCATATTTAGTAATTCCCGAACTGCTTCTTCTGTATCGCGGATCATCAAAATAAGCAAGAATACTATTTCTACGTAAAATACCATTTATAGGTATTTTAATCGAAATACCAAAACAGGGTATTAGCTTTTTTTCTTGTTCTTGATCATATTGTAAAGGAATCACGAATCTATTCCTTCGCTTTTTCGCCAAGGAATTCTCTTGACGAATATAAGTAGAAGGCTCTATGAGATTCCAATGACCCTTGGTCCGATAAGGTTTTGAATAGTCAAGAATTTTCCTATCTTTTTTACCAAAAGTATCCAACAATTTATGTTTTACTTGATCATGAGTCAGTGAGAGATCAAAGATATATCTTTCTTCGAGAGAAAAAGAATTAGTATGAAATTGATCTTGATCCTTGTGGAGTGAAAAAGACCCTATCTTGGATCTGCATAGACCTCCTGCTAATATCCATAAATGACTTGTTTTTGGTAATAGATGAACGTTACTATATGTATATTCGGGCGCATGATAGCCATCAGTGCTCCAGTGCATTTCTCCTTCTGACTCAGAATAAATATGTTTTTGAACCCTCTCTTTAAAATGAAAAGTGGACGTTCCGGCACGAATCTCGGCAATTACTTGTTCTGATTCTACATATTGATCATTTTGAACTAAAATCAAACTTTTTGTTGGAATATTCACATTATGTATAATATCTCGACTCTCAATAGTTACATACAAGTCTATAAAACATAGAAAAGCAGGATGCCCATGACGGGTACGTGTGGGATGAACCAAATCCTCATCAAATTTTATTTTTCCATTAGAGGGAGCTCTTACATATTCGGCAGTACCGCCTGTGAATACTCCGCCGGTATGAAAAGTTCTTAATGTTAGTTGAGTCCCCGGTTCCCCAATTGATTGACCCGCAATAATGCCTACGGCTTCTCCCAACTCAA